ATTATAACTATAAATATATATCAATATCCCATAACAATATCCCATAATTAGAATTAGTATAATTATATTATTATACTATAATAATTATAGTTATTATTTTTAGTAATAATTATAATATAGTAAATAGTTAATAGTAATAGTAAAGTAAATATCCTATACCTATAATTAAATAGTATGAATACTATATTCATTATTCATTAGAATACTATGTTTATGTTGATTATATATAATCAACATAATGAAACGAAATATAGAATTATATTGAAATAATTCTAATTCCAATGAAATAAATAATGAAATAAAATTTCTAATAATTTCATTTTTTTAATTGAAATTTTTCAATAATCATATGGGGTAAATTGTCTAGGGATTTCTAGCATATTCTATCGATTTTTTATCTTTTCCTTGTCCTAAATTTCATTTCTATTTTTCTTAATTGATTTGATTCAATCCGTTGAATTGGGAGGTGACATATAACACTTATATTTCTATATAACTATATAATATATAAATAAATAAATAAAAAATACAAATAAAAAAAATGGGAAACTTTGAACCTGTACTATCTCACCTTCTCAGAAAAGAAATAAATAGAAAGAATCGAGTTATTTCATTAGAGTTAGAATGAAAGATTCTTTCTATTTCGGAAAAATCTCTAGTACTAAACAAAGATTACGATTTGGAGTGAACTAAAACTAAAATAGTTGTTTGTTTTGTTACCGCAATAACACTTAATAATACTTAATAATATAATGATAAGACCAAGTAATCGGTTAGATTTCCCTACAAGAAAAAAAGGTTTTACAGCAAACCTATACTAGACAATACAATGAAACATAGCAAAGAGTGGAGTAGTATAATCGACGGAATCATAAAAAATTTACATAACATTTTCTAATTATAAATTAGAATATAATATAATAGAAAGAATGACACATTATCGAATGATTCGACAGACCAAATCAAATCCCCAAACCCACTCAACTCGTAGAATAGAATATAAAAGAAGAAACGTTAATCCATTTAGGACCAATTCATTATCTCTCCATTATCTCTGAATCAATCAATAAGATTGCTCTTGTTCTGCAAAAAAACAATTAGTGATTAGTCAGGGCGGGGGCTTTTTTTTTTACAAATACAAAACAAGACCAAGAAAAGAATACTTCCTAGACCCATGTGACTTAGGATTAGACTAGGTTGGGTCAGGTTGAAGTTTTTAGGCAGAATCATGTCATGATTTTCACTTTCTAAATTGATTGGTATTCGATATACAAAAGCAAAAATGTGTCGCTAACTCTTTGATCATGTACAGGAAAAGAAAAAAAGTAATATCTAATTCATCCACGATGATTAATGAAGACGGGCGAATATTTTATATTTATAGTTATAGGAGATTTCTCCGAGATTCGACAAGTACAAATTAGATCTATTGAAATTGATTATTTCTATCTATCCCTATGCATTTACATGAACATTTGGTAATACTTTCATTTCTATGGAAACAACCAAGTGGCCAGTCTATAAACAATTACTAAAGAGGAAATGAAAACTATAAACGAAAACTATAACTATACTCAACTAAAATGGAATATATTAGGATTAGGGCTATACGGACTCGAACCGTAGACCTTCTCGGTAAAACAGATCAAACTTATTATTATCGAAATGATTCGAACTGTTTCAAAGACCCAACATGCATTTTGTTGCATTGGGCTCTTTCATCAACTGATGTAAAGATCAGTTAGTCCACCATATTTTTTCTTTAAAGGAAGATAATGAGATGGCTCCATGTGCTCTGATTCATTATTTGTATTCTGATCTAGGAGCAATACCAAAGTGTTTCAAAGAAGGATTACGTTGACTTAGGTCTGCCTTCGGCCTAGGTTAATAGATTAACCTAAATTAAATGGAATCTCTATCGCTCCGCAGCAACAATCGAATATGAGACTTCATACACCTTAAAGTTCATAGGACGAAAAGAGGTTATTTTGAGGCCCTTATACTCATTATGCCTAGCATTGAATGGACTGGGTATTTACCTTATCAACTTTCAAATCAATGTATTTGATTTGGCAACTGAATTCGCGCCTGAATCGGACCGAACCAAATATTTGTCAGGCTATTGTTCTCTTGTTTCCTCGAACCTATGGAGTAAGACATCGATTTCTCAATACAATCAATTATGTTCGTTGCATAATTGGCTCCCTTGAAAAACATTGGCGCACGTGTAAACGAGGTGCTCTACCAACTGAGCTATAGCCCTTGTCATAGACATCTTAACATATAGAAAATTTCTTGTCAAGATAGATATTCCATAATCCCGCATGATAGCTCTCTGATCTATTTATTTTATTTACGCTTAACAGAACAGATTAGTATTGCTTAGAAATACTATTCTACCTATAATCCCCGAAGTGATGGGTTCTTTTTTGTGGTGATAAATAACCTACTTAACTCAGTGGTTAGAGTATTGCTTTCATACGGCGGGAGTCATTGGTTC